AAAATTCATTTGAATGAAACTTTCCTTGGGAGTTCTTATCAAAAATTGACAAAATCAAACGAAAAGGATTCCAATTTCACACCTTACCTTAAATGAACTGAGCAGACTATAATTCGAATCGGAAGTATTCTAAGAGATAGATAGTATGGTAGAAAGATTCGTCTATTTCTTTTACTATCTATCTCTTAGTCTCGAAAGTTGTAATGTAGAATAAAGATAAGGGCTTAAGTTTCTAGAAATTAATTTACAATATTCGCTTCCTATATGTGGATATTCATTTGATTTATTGTATGTGGATGGAATTAGTATAACACCCAATTTGAATTTGATACATCTATTTGTTCCGATCAATCTGAAATAATTCTTATCTTAGGAATTCGAATTCCTTTCCTTTTCCTAATAAAGGAGAGGAAACCTTACTCATTTTTAACGTCTGAACCATGATATGAAATAAGTCGATAAAGCCTAAATCGCCTTTCTCAAATTAGAAACCAAACTGCCCAATACGTGCCTCGTTGGAGGCAAGATCTTATTATTGCACAGTCTCTCGTTAGACAACCACTATCTCTATATCATTTGTGCGTATACACTTAACAAAACAAAACGACAACAGTAAAAGTAAAGGGGGAAAGAAATAAAAAAAAAGGTCCGATCTTACTCTTTATGCATCTATAAAGATAGTCGGAGTTCATTCCCATTGATTGAAATAGAAAATTTCGGAAGAATTTTAGGTTTCAATCCAATTCAAATTACCTGAATACCGTTCTTTTCGAAATACAAACACGGGAATCGCTGAAATCTCTCTTTGATTGAAAGAGTATGATTCATATCATAGATTACTCCATTGGAGTCCAGTGGGATTTGAAATGCAGAGATTTCAATTTCAAATAGTTCAAAATGCGTTGCAGAACGAGCTATAAAACAATTTCTACGGTTTGATTCCTGCACTCAATTAGTAGTACTTCTAGAGCCCACTTCTTCCCCACACTACGAGTGAAAGAGAAAATGTAAAGACTACCATTAAAGCAGCCCAAGCGAGACTTACTATATCCATGTGAATTATGTCCCCTATCTCTATAAATACGAAAGAATTATTCCTCACTAATAATAATGGAACCAATGCCACAGAGTCAAAAGGGGATTCGGACCAAACACTAGTAATAAACCAATTCAAAAAAAAAATCTATTATGATTTTGAATCGGGAAAGATTAAACACAAGCAAATGCATAGTACCATCCCCAAGGGAATGGTAACATGTAGGAATAAGAATAAAATAATAAGGCCTATTCTTTTTTGTTTTGTTGATCTTCTAAGTCAAAACAGAAGGGGAGAAATCTGTAAAAAAGAGAAATCACTATCTATTACAGTACAGACCTCTATTTCCTCATTTGATCGAATCCGCACCCCACTCCCAGATTTTTTGGGGGGCTTGCCTAGGGGTTGCCAAAAAGAATTTCTTTCTTTTTGCCCCCCTTTAGAGATTTTTAGAGATATAGATTTTGAGATTAGAGATATAGAAAAGTCAATTATTCATTCACTCTAATATTGATACCTGACCACCCAGAGATTCTCACGAGTTTGTCGTATCTAAAGCAACTCCTGCCCCTTTCCAAAACTATTAATTGAATTTCCGATCAGAAGGTCGAATCTGATTCAAGATCTAGTCCTTAGACACTCCCTTAGTAATAGAAGTCTTGATAGCCCCTCTACCAGTAGATTAGATTAGATGAATCAACGAGGATTCACAATCTTTTCTTTTAGAAAACCTTTAGACTACATGCTTAGAATCAACTAAAAGAATCAAATCAAAGTCTATTTCCTATGCTTTGCTTCTACCGGGGAAGAATTCGGCGAGTTATATCAGCAGAAGAGAAGAAGAGATTTCGGATTTTTTGTTGATCAGGCGACACCCGGATTTGAACTGGGGAAAAAGGATTTGCAGTCCCCCGCCTTACCACTCGGCCATGCCGCCAATATGATACAAAATAGAGGAAAATTTTCCTGGATGACTTTTATTGTACTTACATTTTGACTCCTGTTTTCCTTAATCCTTTTCCTAAAAGAAAGACTTTTTTTTTTTTTTTGATTGGAGTTGATCCATCCCTTCGATGTATTGGATAGGATCTGAAAATACGCAATGCTAAAAACATTCTCCCACTTTTTTCTAGTGAGAAATCAAATGTGTATTTGTAGCCGACAAATTTGAACCATTAACTATTGACTGTTTACTTCGAATTCATGAATGATTCTGGGATTTGAATCTCAACTTGCATTTTCTTAATGACATAAGAAAATCAAAATTGAGGCCGAACAAATCAGTATTTCTTTTTTTAACCAAAAAATCCTTCTCAATTTCAATTATAACAAAATATATGAGTATATGTAAACCCCAGAACAGAAATTGTTACGCAGATATCTATTTTTTAGATATGTTGTTGATAGGGAATTATCATAAAATTATCCTACTTCACTTCCATTTTGTATTGAATAGAACTTTTG